TACTTCTCTATTATATTGCTCAATCCGTTCACGGATAATATTACTAATTTCGTCGGCTCTAATGGTTGCCATGAGTATTTCTTCATTTTTTTGTAAGAAAAAATAATGCCTACAATAGAAGGACTAATCAGTTAGTTCTTTCATCGACCCAAACAGGCCAATATTAGCACTGATGGTCCGTAAATGTAACTCGTTGTTCAAACAACTATTCAGAGTTCCTAAAGCTCCTTGTAAGGCTTGTTGGAAAATCCGCTGTCGGACTTGATTAATCGCCCTTTGTTGTTCAAAATGAATGGTTTCGTTTTTGTTATTTTCTAATTGTTCCAAGGCCTTATAAGTTGAATTAATCAACTCGTGCCTTTCCTCGTCTATCCCAAAGTACCCATACGCTCGATACCCTTCCGCTTCGATTTGCACGTCCTCTAAACGGGCCCGGGCTTTTTCCAGCTGTTCGATGGCCCCCTCGCGTAATTCTTCTGAATTGCGAATAGTATTCAAGATCCTCTGTTTTCGATTATCTAATAAATCACTTAATGAAAGTAGATTAGCTTTCCAGTTATTTCAAAACTTCCATAATCCCTTCCCGAACCAAACATGAATCTTTCGATTCATTTGGCTCTCACGCTCAATTACTTCAATCCGTTATGTCAAATTCCCATATCTTTTTTTTATTTTAATGTAATGAGCCTATCCTCTCTTCTCTATTCATATTCCAAAAAAAAGATCCAAACTGAGCCCGAATCCAAATCCGGAATATTATTCGGAGGACTCTTCTGACCAAACAAAAAATATGGAATTGTCAGCAAAGTTGTTTCCCTTTTTTCTTCAAATCCAAAGAATTCCTCTTACTTTATACATTACATAGGTCATCAATTCAGCATTGGAGAAGATAAAAAAAGGAGTCCGATCCTTTTTCCAATAAAGGTTTCAAATCATTTTATCGACATGAGTGTTCTATATCAAAAAAATGGAACTATTCGTTTTGAAACCGTTTTTGTATTAAATTCACATATTCACATAGTAGTAGAAAGAATACCATGCTACCCTCATTTGGACTTCAACTGCTTTAGCTTTAACCATATTAATGGTCCCACATTATTGGTTAATAGAGAATCAAAGTGGATTTCCCAATCAATCACGAAATGCTATGGTTCTTAAATATGATTTATTAACTGAATTTATTCAGAAGTAATTCGCGGGATTATGCACCTTTTACTTTTTCCTAGTTATAATGAAAAGGGTGCAGCCGGTTGGGTCCAGCCTATTCTTGAAATAAACAACTCGCACACACTCCCTTTCCAAAAACGATCAATACACCAAGCACTACGCTTAGATTTATTGGATTTGTTGCTAAAATATCGGTATTAAACCCGAAACTCCCGGCGGATGGCCAGTGAACCAAGGAAACGAAAGAATCGGTTACATTTTTCATACAATCTCCTCTTATAGATAAAATCAATAAAAATCGAATAGAGTTTTTTTTGTATCACTTAAACACTTTTTCTATTTATTGCTATTCCTATTTCTTTTTGAATTAATATATATATATATTTTCTTTTCAAAATTTCAATATTTCTAAACAGCCTAAAACAGAATAAAAAATGGAGTTGATTATGTTTTTTTTTTTCAATTGAGGATTGCTAATAAGAGTAATACTTATTAGAATCTAGGGCGGGTTTCACGGCAATTGTTAAATAATTTGGTTCTTGTACCAATCTCTAAAAAAACAAAAAGGAGGTTTCCGTTGCTAAGAACGGGAAGGAAGAAAGCGAATCGGTATGCTGCTAATTCCTCATCCGCAAATCTTACCCTCCCGCAGGTTAGTATCCCAACGAACGAATAAGGAATTGGAGGAGTCAAATATTGATATAATTCGAAAAAGCAAGGAGCAAGTCCCCGGGCATCAAAGAAAAAAAAAAAAAAAAAAGACTTTTGATATTGATAGGATTATACAAAGGGATTCGCAAATAAAAGTGCTAAGGCTACAACCAATCCATAAATTGTTAACGCTTCCATAAAAGCCAGACTAAGCAATAAAGTACCTCGTATTTTTCCCTCTGCCTCGGGCTGTCTCGCGATACCTTCTACAGCTTGTCCCGCAGCAGTACCTTGACCAACTCCAGGTCCAATAGAAGCAAGCCCGACAGCTAATCCAGCAGCAATAACGGAAGCGGCAGAAATCAGTGGATTCATGATAAGTTCCTCACACAAAAATAAAAAAATGGTTAATGATACAATCATCCAAGGAATTATGATTTAATTATCCCCTCAATAAGATTCAGCCAGACGAAATAACTAACAACTGCCAATTCAAGTACTGGACTAATATTATTGAATCGTCCGAACTACTTCTAGAGTATCGCTCTTTTTTAGTTCTTATATTATCGACGAGATTTTTGTGAATCCATACAACTTTTTTTTGTTCTTCCAGCTCTTTGTTCCGAAGCATTAGTTGAATTCTTTGTTCTTTTTATTGATTTCATCTTGTTTCATTCAATTCATAGTTCGTTACAGATGAAAGGAAAAGACTTATATGGGAATCCTCCTCTTAATTCATAGTAGTGCGGATTAGATATATCTTTAGATCATATATAACTAGTCAATATCTAATATCACATATACGGGTCTTTCTTCCATAACGTAAACAAACTATTCGTATCGTTGAGTCACCCGGATTCTAAAATTATTTTTGAACCAGCCAAGAGTTGAATTCTAGCCATTAGATTCCACATCCCTGGTTTAGACCCGCCCTTACTAACCAAGTCATTTTTTATGAATTTCGTTTTTTAACGTCTTCTTATTCTTTCTTTTATTTCTCAGTATCCTACATGTAGATTGTATACAGGGACGATCCAAGCCATTGCATAGAAATATCAGTATTTGGGTGATTGAAGAGTTCATGCAATTTTTCTATTAATATTTTCTTTTGTTCAATTGAACAAAAGAAAATATTAATAGAAAAGGGGCTAGGTATTATCTAAATTAGAAATGGAATGGGTCATCAAAGAAAAATTTGAGGAAAGAGATCGTTCTCTCTTTCCCCTTTTTACAATTTCATAAGCCGATTATCTCGAGTCACGCATCCAGTACCTTGGCCTAAGATAAAAAAATGACTCGTTTTCAAACTAGTCAATGATGACCCTCCATGGATTCGCCTATATAAGCCGCAGCTAGCGTTGCAAAAATAAGAGCTTGAATACCACTCGTAAATAATCCCAGGAACATGACAGGTATAGGAACGACTGAAGGTACTAAAGAAACAAGAACAACAACTACTAATTCATCGGCTAATATATTTCCGAAAAGTCGAAAACTAAGGGATAAAGGTTTTGTGAAATCTTCTAAGATGTTAATGGGTAAAAGGATTGGGGTTGGTTGTATGTATTTACTGAAATAACCTAACCCCTTTTTGCTAAGACCCGCATAGAAATAGGCTACTGACGTGAGTAAAGCTAAAGCAACAGTAGTATTTATATCATTGGTGGGCGCAGCTAACTCCCCGTGAGGTAACTCTACGAGTTTCCACGGTAAAAGAGCTCCTGACCAATTAGAAACAAAAATAAATAGAAACATAGTTCCAATAAAAGGAACCCATGGACCATATTCTTCTCCAATCTGGGTTTTACTAACATCTCGAATGAATTCAAGGATATATTCGAAGAAATTCTGACTGTCATTTGGAATTGTTTGTGGATTCCGAACAGCTATACTGGCTGAACCTAATAAGATAGCAATTACAACCCAAGAGGTAATAAGTACTTGGCCATGGACTTGAAAACCTCCTATTTGCCAATAAAAATGTTGGCCTACTTCCACACCAGATATGTCGTATAACCCTTTTAGTGTGTTGTTGGAACATGATAGAACATCCATATTGCCCTCTCACAGAAATCGAACTTTAAAAGGAATTATTTTGATTCAACCATCTCTTTTTTGACTTGCTTAGTTGAATTTTCTATTTTGTATACTAACCAATCACACAGCATCTCCAGCCATTTTGATCTCTTTTATGCGATTCAAAAGTAGTAACCGATTCCATAAATCTATGGAGTTCGAAAAATCATTTATTTCTCTTAATCTTATTATTAATCAAGGATTTCGTATATAGCTAGAACGACCCTCACAAATTGCGAATACTAATTTGTTAAGAATTAATCGGATTGAAGCTATAGCGTCATCATTTGCTGGAATCGAAATATCTGCAAGATCGGGGTCACAATTGGTGTCGATTAAAGAAATTGTTGGAATTCCCAAAGTAATACATTCTCGAAGAGCCGTATATTCTTCTTGCTGATCAACGATAATTACAATATCGGGCAAACCGGTCATATATTTAATCCCACCCAGATATGTTTGCAAGTGAGATAATTGTCGCTTCAATATAGCCGCGTCTCTTTTTGGAAGACGGTTAAGTCTCCCTGTCTTTTGTTCCGTTCTCAAGTCCCTGAACTTATGAAGTCTCGTTTCTGTAGTGGACCAATTCGTTAACATACCACCAAGCCACTTTTTATTAACATAATGACACCGAGCCTTTATTGCAGCCCGTGCTACTAAAGCAGCTGCTTTATTTTTGGTACCAACAATTAAAAACTGCCTCCCCCGGCTTGCTGCATCAAAAACTAAATCACAAGCTTCTGCTAAAAAACGCGCGGTTTTAGTAAGATTTGTAATATGAATACCTTTACGATTGGCATAAATATAAGGCGCCATCCTAGGATTCCATTTTTTAGTACCATGACCAAAATGAACTCCTGCTTCCATCATCTCTTCTAAATGGATGTTCCAATATCTTCTTGTCATTTCTCCCCACATTTCCGCTTTTTTTTTTDAAAAAAAAAAAAAAAGCGGCGAGGTGCCCTGAGCTAAATAATTGTTCCAACGGAACCTTTTCGTCTACCGGAGATTTGCCGTGTCGATATCCGATCCAAATCGCTACCATCTATTTGTTATTATCTGTTTTTTCATGACCACATCAAAGGGCCTAGAGAGTTTTTTTATTACAAAACGACCTTTGACTTTTCTTTTAGGAATCATTAAAGACTCTAAATGATTGTTCTGGTGTATCGTGGAAATTCTTTGAAATGCAAGAATCAAATAATTCTCTGTGGTGGAACAAAATATCTCTGACCTCCCCCGCGAAAAAGTGCTTATTCTTGGTTTCCAAAGGAATGCTTTTATGTTGCCTTGAACAGTGTACTAATCCCTTGAATCCGGTCCCAACGGGTATCATCCCGCCTATAACAACGTTCTCTTTTAGGCCTTTCAACCAATCAATACGACCCCGGAGAGCCGCTTTAGCTAAAACTCGAGCAGTTTCTTGAAAACTCGCTTCGGATATGAAACTTTGAGTATTCAAAGATGTTCTTGTTATTCCCAATAGGACGGCCTTGTAACAGATCGATTCTTCCAAAGCGCGCCCCGTCCGTTCCGCTCGCAACAATCCAATTAGTTCTCCAGGTAAAAAAACATTAGACATTCCATCCTCTGAAACCAACACTTTGGATGTTATTTGGCGTACAATAATTTCTATGTGCCTATTATGGATTTGGACCCCCTGGGATCGATAAACCTTTTGGATCTTATTAACCAAAGAGATACGACTTTGCACTATAGTTAGCTCAGCCCCAATCAAGAATCCCCAAGGAAATCCAAGAATTCTTGTTATATGCTCGTTCCAACTCTCAACTCTTTTTTCTAGGTTCACCGATATTGAATCAACTGAACGAACTTCTAACACCTGTTCCACTTTTGGAAGACCCTGCGTTATATCACCGGATCTCGATTTTTCATATATAAATGTAACTACTGTATCTCCGTCATAAAGGATTTCTCCATAATGTCCATGAACAGTTGCTCCTGGAGTGGCCAAATAAGGCTTAGCAGATCTTATTACTACAGAGTCAAGTTGAACAATCAAAACTTGACCCGATCTTAGGTATGGTCCATTTTTGGCTATACATACATTTTCACAAATAAACTGTCCAAGACTAATTATTGTAGATATTTCTTCACAAGAATTCTCATAATTATTGTGAGGCAGAAAATACCAACTCAAATTGCATGAATTCAAAACGATGTTACTGCGGGGATCCGGATTATAAACCCTCCCGCTTTCATCCATTAAATAATATTGAAGTACTTGAAAAGTCTGTTTTAAATTTTCAACTTGCCAATATTTAGTTATCAAGACCTGATTATGAGTTATAAAATAGTAAAATGAATCAAAATTCACAACTTGAAGGGCTGTTCCTAAAGGGCCGATTGAATTCCTAATTTGAATTATAGCATCTTTTTTAATTGATTCTTTTATCACCTTCTGGGATTTTACATCATTGAATGGACCCATTCGAAAACAATTAGATGAGGACAAAATCATCAAAGACGGGCATTCCTTATTTTTATTTAGCAAGGTCCGAATAGTTCCGTGATTTTGCCTAGGCGATTGTTTCATCTTTGGCTTGGAATAAAAGGGATTGATATTCGTGTGATCTGAGACATTATCAGAGATCAATCCTGAGCCTGACGGATCATTCCTTTTTCTCGGATACAAAATATGGGATTTCACTAAGTCGATTCTTAAGAAATCTCGAATCAGACCTTTTGCCCTTACTTCGACAAAGGAAGCGTGGGCCTCCTCGGCGGAAGCACTTTTTTTGTCTTGGTCCCAATTCAAAATGAAACAAGTCCGAACTAATTGAATACTTGTGTCAGAAATTTCCCGAATTGGTTTGCCATTTCCGTAAACAATATAATTGACAATTTGAAGTTGCATATTATCCTTTTCTTGGAACAGATCCGGAGGGAAGAGTGTTGCTAAATTGAGACCGTCCGCTATTTCATATGTCACTACAGGTCGAACTAAAACAAAATGCTTTTTCTTAGTAGGTGTGATCCTTTGGACATAGATCCAATTTTTCAATTTTTTGGATTCCTTAGAATTTCCTTTTCCTGTTCCTGGTGGTATCAAGATGCCACTGTGCCAGGATATCTTATCTGTCTCTCCAGGAAAATGGATATTTCCAGAAAAGATTTGAAGTTCAATCCCCCCCTTTTTTCTCTCCACTCGGACTAATCCGCCCGCTCTGCTTCTTGTATTTAAAGCGATTCGTGTATCTACTCCAATCAGACTATTATTCCGTACCATTATCGAAGAAGACTCAGGTAAAATATGTACTTCTTCGGGAATGAAAAAAAATGGATCTATTGTCATTTGGTATTTTGGCTTAAATTCTTTGATTCCTCGATAATCAACCAAATCCTCTTTTTTAACGATTGAGTGCATCCCCATAGTCCCATATTTAGTAATTCCCGAACTCTTTGTTCTGTATCGAGGATCATCAAAAAAAGCAAGAATACTATTTTTCCGGAAAATACCATTTATGGGCAGTTCAATCGAAATACCTGAATGGGGTATTAGTTCTTTCTCTCGTTCTTGACTCGATTGGACTGGAATGACAAGTCGATTTCTTCTCCTTTTTGCCAATAAATCAGAATTCTCAC